GTTTTATAAGTTATTTGGAAGAACCAGATTTTCGTCGAGCCGTAATCAAAGGATCTATGCGCATTCAAAGGCGTAAAATGGTTATTTGGGGACCGTCTCAAGGAAATCCCCATTCCCCTCTTTTTTTGGAAAAAATGGAAGATTTTCCTTTTCCTATATCCGACCTAATGAAGCTTTTTTTGAATATTAGAGATTGGTTGGGTAAAAAGTCAGAATTTGAAATTTTAGATCAACAATTCCAAATAAAAAAAAACAACCAGGAAGACGCAATGGAATTCTGGGAAAACATTCCATATGCACAAAAAACAAGAAGTATTCTGTTACTAGCACAATCAATTTTTAGAAGGTATATTAAATTACCCTTATTGATAATAGCTAAGAATATTGGCCGTATTTTATTACGGCAATCTCCGGAATGGTATGAGGATTTCCAAGATTGGAATAGAGAAATTTATTTAAAGTGCAGCTATAATGGTCTTCAATTCTCCAAAACAGAATTTCCTCAAAATTGGTTAATAGAAGGTTTTCAGATCAAAATCTTATATCCTTTTCATTTGAAACCGTGGCACGGATCTAAGCTACGACTCTCTGATAGAGATCGAAAGCAACAAGATGATTTTGATTCTTGTTTTTTAACAGTTTTGGGAATGGAAACAGAATATCCTTTTGGTCCTCCTCGAAAAACACCTTCCTTTTTTGAACCCGTTTTTAAAGATATAGACTACAAAGTCGAAATAAGAAATTTGAATTTTAGAGTTCAAAGAGTTTTAAAAAAAATAACAAAGCAACAAGAAAAAGCATTTTTATTTTTAAAACAAATACTTTTAAAAGGAAAGAAAATTCCATTATTTATACCGAGAGAAATATATGAATCAAGTGAAACTCAAACAGAAAAGGATTCGATAATCAGCACTCAGATAATTCATGAATCATTTAGTCAAAATAAATCTAGAGATTATTCACAGGCAAAAGAAGAGATTAAACATAGAATTGATAGAAGAAACACAATCAGAAATCAAATAGAAATAATGAAAAAAAATAAAAAGAATAATCGAGAATCACCCCCAAAAATTTGGAAAATATTAAAAAGAAAAAATGTTGAATTAATATTTCAATTTTGCATTGAAAAAATATACGTAGATATCTTTTTATGTATAATTAATATGCGCAGAATTTCTCTACAACTTTTTATGGAATCAACAAAAAAAATTCTTGAAAAATACATTGACAATAATGAAATAAATAAAGATAAAGAAAGAATTAATATTAATAAAAAAAAACAAAATAAAATTGACTTCATTTCGCCTATGACTATAAAAAAGGCTTTTGATAATCTTAGAAATAGTAAGCAGAAGCCACATATTTTTTTTGATTTATCTTACTTGTCACAAAAATATGTATTTTTTAAATTATCACAAACCCAAGTTATTAACTTCAATAAGTTAAGATCTATTCTTCAATATAATGGACCATCTTTTTTTCTTAAGAATGAAATAAAGGATTTTTTTGGAACACAAGGAATATTTGATTCCAAAGTAAGACATAACAAACTTTCAAATTATGAAAAGAATCCATGGAAAAACTGGTTAAGAAGTCATTATCAATATGATTTATCTCAGATTACATGGTCTACATTAGTCCCACAAAAATGGCGAAATCAAATAAATCAATGCCATATGTCTCAAAATGATGATTTAAAGAAAAGGTATTCCTATGAAAAAGACCCATTATTGGATTACAAAAAAAAACAAAATTTGAAAGTATATTTATTACCAAATAAAGAGGAGAATTTTCAAAAAAACTATAGATATGATCTTTTCTCATATAAATATATTAATTCTGAAACTAAGAATAAGTCTGATATTTATAGATCATCATTAGAAACAATAAAGAAGCAAGAAAATTCCACCAAAAATAAAGAAACTTTTTTTAACATACTCAATAATATTCCTATCAAGAATTATCTAGAAAAAAGTGATATTATATATATGGAAAAAAATACAGATAGAAAATATTTGGGTTGGAAATTTAATACAAATATTCAGGTTGAACCTAATAAGGACCAAATAACGGAGAATTCTCATAATAATGGTCTTTTTTATCTTCCAATTAAATCAAATTCCGAAATCAATTATAAAAAGGTCTTTTTTGATTGGATGGGGGTGTCTTTTGATTGGATGGGAATGAATGAAAAATTCTTAATCTTAAATCACCTCATATCGAATCCGAAAGTTTTTTTATTTCCAGAGTTTTTAATACTTTATCATAAATATAAAGAGAAACCTTGGTTTATCCCAAGCAACTTACTTCTTTTTAATTTGAATATCAATCCAAATTTTAGTGAAAATCCAAATATCAAAGGAAAACAAGAGGCGAATGAATATTTTTTTAATTTTAGACCATCAAATTCAAAACAATATTTTGAATTAAAGAATCAAAACAATATTGAAGAATATTTTTTTGAATCGATCGAAAAGCTAAAAGTAGTCCTTAAAGGAGA